AATATATGTTATCATATGTCTTTTTTTATTCCTTACTTGACAACAGTAAGAAATTAAGTAATAAACTGATAAAAAGAAAAAAAGAATAATCAATGGAATAAAAGAAGAAATGTCCCGGCCAGTACTTAAGCAGATCAGGCCGGGAGAATAAACCTTTCGTATAAAATCAAAGAACTAAGATATTCTTTCTATTGAGGAGATCCGTTTTGAGTCATTATCTATATTGAATTCCTGATCAATTGCTTTTTTCTATCTTTTTCTTATACATATTTTTACATATTTTATTATACATAATATATTTATACTATAATAAATATATACCTCTTAGTATAAATATATACCTTTACTTTTATTTTATTTAAATTATTTTATCTAAATATTAAATACTTTGTTTAAGTTTAAATTTTAATAGCTATTTAAAAAATTTCTATTATTTATTAGAATATTTCGAATTTCTATTTTAATAATATAATAATATTTTTTTTTATTAAAATAGAATAATATAATAAAATAAATAATAATAATAAAGTTAAATAAGATTAAATAAATAAAAATCAAATGAAAAAAGAGAATAAAGAGAAGAAGGTGGATTTTTATCAATCTTTATTTCACGTGTTACATCACATAACAAATTTTCAATTTGGAATTAGGAGAGATGGCTGAGTGGACTAAAGCGGCGGATTGCTAATCCGTTGTACAAATTATTTGTACCGAGGGTTCGAATCCCTCTCTTTCCGCTTTCTCTGATCACTTGGTATTTTCGAATTCGAAAAGATTCTCATCCCTTGATTTTATCACAGTTAAATGTATGAAACAAATAAGATTATTAGGAATTAATTTATAAAAAAGCAAAAAAAAAACTAGAAATTTTTTATTCCTCACGTCCAGGATTGCGCCCTGGATCATTAGATAAGAATCCAAAGATAAAAAGGGAAACAAAGAATATCACTACTGTGTAAACAAAGAGTTTGAGAGTAAGCATTACACAATCTCCAAGATCATTTTTTTTTTTTTGAAAAAGGGGAATAGATTGCCTATTTTTTACCACATATACCATTTTTTTTGTTTTGACACCCCAAAAAATGCAAAATAAAATGAATTTATTTGTAATAAGATTTTGATTCATTCGTTACCCGAAATTTCTTGTCATATCAATAATTAGGTATTATGGAGTACCTAATAGTCCATACTCACCGGAAGGTCAGAACGGGGAAAAGGCTGATCCAAATTCATCGCTGCGGTTATTCATTCAATATACAAGAATTTCTATTTTTGAATCGAGGGTTCGTAATGTAAGACTTATCTGATCTTATCAATTTTTAGAATTTTTTTATCAAATACATCATCAATTTAGCAGAGTATTAAAGATTTCATCGAAAACTTACAGCGGCTTGCCAAACAAAGGCTAAGAGAAAAAAGAGTAGAGGTATGACAGGCATAACATCTACGATTGGATTGAAAATGGCATAAGCTTCGGGCAATTTGGCGAAGAAAAAACTACTCGAATAAAGGACAGAATTAAGACAGATACCGATTAAACTAAAGATATTAAGCATAACAAGCATTTCGTTCTTGTGGATTAGATAATTTTGAGTTATTTTTATAAGGGAAAAATAAAAAAGGCAGATCAAGAAATCCTTCTTTTTCTTCGGTTCGGACTTTCCCAAATAAAAAATCCCTCCCCCCATTATCATTCTAAAATGAGAATATAAGGAATTCAACTTTCATACAATATCTTAATTGAATTCTATGTAATGATCAATGAATTTTTTTGATTCTATATCTACATGTCTTGAATCCTAGCAACAAAATATCCCATATGTTTTTGTGTATTTGGGTTGGGATTGACGAATAACCAATACCAATATTAGTGTTGATTAATATCGAATAGAAATCAAAATGGGGCGTGGCCAAGCGGTAAGGCAGCGGGTTTTGGTCCCGTTATTCGGAGGTTCGAATCCTTCCGTCCCAGATCGTTTTTCATGAAACGAAAGATGGGATCACACTGCATTCCACATGAAACAATAATTTGTTAAAGGGAAAAATCTTTTCTTATTAATTTTCAGAATGGTTCTAAGAATCATATCTGAGAATTCGTTTGGTTTCTCACAAACGGAATCAAGTGTCAAATGTGGGTAAAATTGAATATCTTTATTTTAATTCAATTCATATGATAGAATATGGGGTTAAATTAAATAAATTTGATCCTTGCTGACCCTTATCCGGATAAATACTTATTTATCCGTAGATAGAAATATTATATACCGGTTGAACCAATGACTATTCATGATTTTATATTGAATCAATTCCATACCGCTTTGAAATTTCAATTAGAGGAATGTTATGGTAAAACTTCGTTTGAAACGATGTGGTAGAAAGCAACGTGCGACTTGAAGGACATGGTCGGCTGTGGATTTTTACATCCGCCATCTTCTATAGTAATGAAGATGCTCTTGGCTCGACATAGTTTGTTCTGTTCTGCCCGGAACCTAATTTGTGTTGGGTTATAAGTAAATAGTACATGATGAAGCTCGAGAAGAAAGGATTGATTCATTTTTCAAGGGAAAGAATCTAGGGTTAGTGAAAATCAATAAGTTAGACCAACTCTGTAAGTATATCCTCACTATATATAAATTCTAAATCGAAAGGTTCAAATTCAGAACAAGTTTGAAAAGTCAAATTTTTCGAAATTGGTAAAACTATTTCGATGAAAAGTGTATCACAAGGGAATCAATCATTCGTATTCTATTTATATAGAAAGAAATAACAAAAAAAGGTATGTTGCTGCCATTTTGAAAGGAATAAGGATCCCCGAGGTAATGTCTAAACCCAATGATTTCACAAAGCAAGGATAAAGGATTCCGAAACAAGGAAACACTATTTTCAATTGTCTCAACAATTGGATCAGACTGAGGAATAAAAATAGATTCGAAATGAGACAAACAAAAGAGTTTAGAGACGGCTCAATAAATGTCTAAGGATTTTCTTGTCAGAATTACCCAACTTGAGTTATGAGTATGAATGAGATTTCTTCCTTTTTCTGTAAGTAAGAAGAAAAAAGTACTCAATTCAAATTATAGTAAAATTCATTATTTTATGGATCCACTTGCTATTATATACAGAAATTGGAATCATTTTTCTCGAGCCGTATGAGGAAAAAACCTCCTATACGTTTCTAGGGGGGGCATTGTTTATTTACATCTATCCCAATGAGCCATCTATCGAATCGTTGCAATTGATGTTCGATTCCGAAGAGAAGGAAGAGATCTTCGAAAAGTAGGTTTTTATGATCCGATAAAGAATCAAACTTATTTAAATGTTCCTGCTATTCTATATTTCCTTGAAAAAGGTGCTCAACCTACAGGAACTGTTTATGATATTTTAAAGAAGGCAGAATTCTTTAAAGAAAGAACTTTGAGTTAATTAAAGGAAAAAACAAAATTATTAAATAAATAAAATAAAGTAGGGAAGGGTAACTAGTATCTATCCTTGTGTAATTATTTCTATTTACACACCATTTTCCTTTTTCTTGCTTTATTCATATTTTGGTGGGGGAATTGAATTTAACAACAAACAAGGGGTTAAGCTTGCTTATCGTACTTTTATTGATTGAATAAACCGGGGATTTTTTATTTACCTTTTCCTTAATTTTTCCCATTCCAATTTCTTATTTATGTTGTGCCAATCCAACACAAGTCTTTATTTTATTTACTTGATTTACTTTCTCAACATTGCTTTTATATTGACAATGGTGTATCGAACAAATATAATTCGATCGTAGATAAATAGGGCTGTTTATCCCCACCCCATATTGGTTTTTTTTGTTTCCTTCACTCAAATGATGGGTTTGCCTTGCTGCATTTACTCTCATACAAGATGTATTTTCTTAGGGAAAATCAAAAAAGAATTTGATAAAAAATGGGTGGTCTGTCATAATTTTTACATTTCGATTAGGAATATTTTTAATCCGATCTGCTAATTTTGGTATTTTGTGTTTCTAATTGATCAGAAAATCCTTCTTTTTGATGTGTTGCTAGTTCAATGTTTTGATAGGGTCGTGCAGTGCAATTCAATTGATTTTTATATTTCGATCATATCTATTATATTTCGATCATATCTACATATCCTATTTATCCGGGTTGCTAACTCAACGGTAGAGTACTCGGCTTTTAAGTGCGACTATGATCTTTTACACATTTGGATGAAGCAACGAATTCGTCCAGACTATTGGTATAGTCTATAAGACCACGACTGATCCTCAAGGGTAATGAATGGAAAAAACAGCATGTCGTAATAAAATCAATTTATTATTTTATTAGATTTTCTATTTTATTAATTTATTTAATTTGAAATGAAAGTCAAAGTTAAAGTAGAACTTTGAGTTTATCCTTACCGAATCATTACAGTTCCAAAAGATTGTTTTGATTTTTGGAAGGGGACAAAAGAAATTCACATTTACAGTTGGGTCTAGTGAATAAATGGATAAAGCTCTATGGCTCCAATTTTGGTAAAATAAAAAGCAACGAGCTTATGTTCTTAATTGGAATGATTACCCGATCTAATTAGATGTTAAAAATTAATTAGTGCCTAATGCGGGAAAGAGTGGGTTCTCCTGTGAGTGAACCATTGATTTTTTCTTTTTTTTTTCAGAATCCTAATTATTCTTTATTATGGATTGTAGACGGATGTGTAGAAGAAACAGTATATTGATAAAGAGAATTTATTCCAAAGTCAAAAGAGCGATTGGGTTGCAAAAATAAAGGATTTTTTCTCCTGTTGTAATTATAACGAACATAAACCAATTGGATAGAAAAGGAAGGTAAAAAGATCTGTTGATTGGACTCCCTCTTTCTTTTCCGGGGTATATATTTTTTTCTTACTATAACTATACTATATACATAATACAATACATAATACCCTGTTCTGACCATATTGCACTATGTATGTATCATTTGATAAACCAAGAAAAACCTCCTGCCTCTGGCTCAAGTAGAAATGTA